CCGTGTTAATAGTCTCACATTATTGGTCGATAGAGAATCAAAGTTTATTTACCAATGAATCACGAAATGCTATGGTTCTTACATATGATTTATTAGTTTATTCAGAAGTAATTCGCCGAGATCGTGCACTTTTTTCCTATTTATCCTATAAAAAAAAATAGAAATTATAAATAAAGTGCAGCCGGTTGGATCCAACCTATTCTTGAAATATACAACTCGCACACACTCCCTTTCCAAAAAAAATCAATACACCAAGCACTACACTTAGATTTATTGGATTTGTTGCTAAAATATCGGTATTAAACCCAAAACTCCCAGCGGATGGCCAATGGCCCAAGGAAAGGAAAGAATCGGTTACATTTTTCATATGTTCTCCTCTTATAGATAGGACTAACAAAGAACAGAGTTCTTTTTGTATCATTTCGCTCGCCCTTTTTTTGAAGTTTCCAATAAGTATCTTATTGGGTTAGGTCCTAGGTCTCATGTCAATTGCGAAATATCTCTTTTGTTGAATTCCTAAAATAAAAGTAAACAAGTTTTCCTTTCCATAGTAGACGGGAAGGAAGAAAGCGAGCAAATCCACGAATTCCTCATCCTCAAATCAGGCCTTCCCGGGGTATGGTATTGTCTCAACAAATACATAATTTAGGAGTAAAGTGTTGATATAATTCGCAGAAGTCAACGGTAACGAGTTAATAGAAAAAAATATGTAACGTACTTTTTGATTTGAATTCTAGGATTCAATTAAACAAAAGGATTCGCAAATAAAAGCGCTAATGCCACGACCAGCCCATAAATTGTCAAAGCTTCCATAAAAGCTAGACTCAACAATAAAGTACCTCGTATTTTACCTTCTGCTTCCGGTTGTCTTGCAATACCTTCTACGGCTTGGCCCGCAGCAGTACCTTGACCAACTCCAGGCCCAATAGAAGCAAGCCCTACGGCCAATCCAGCAGCAATAACGGAAGCGGCAGAAATAAGTGGATTCATGATAAGTTCCTCATACTAAAAAAAAAATAGTTAATGATACAAGTAACCAATGAATTATTACTTATTTGATCATTCAAATTTGATCATTCAAATCTATCGAGTCGAAGTAACTAAAAACTTCGAATGAAAATAATAAATTAGATAGGGATAACCCTTATATAACTAGTATATATCTAATATCACATATACATTAGTTTCTTTCATAACGTAAACCACCCGTATTTTATATTGAATCGGATTTTAGAATCTTTCTTCGAAAGATATACAGGGTCTGGGCAGACTTATAGACATTACCATATATCTACCATGACCCTCCAATCCATCTTTTTTCACAATTTCGTAAGTCTATCTTTCCCCCTACAACTCTAATCGTATATACATACGTATTTGTATCTATTATGTTCCCCAACCAAGAACCGAGTAGATTATCTTGAACCGTGCATTTCCGGAATTGGGATAATCTAAAAAAAAAAGACTATTTCGAAAGCTAATCAATGATGACCTTCCATGGATTCCCCTATATAAGCCGCGGCTAAAGTTGCAAAAATAAGAGCTTGAATACCACTTGTAAATAATCCAAGAAACATAACAGGTATAGGAACTACTAAAGGTACTAAAGAAACAAGAACAACAACTACTAATTCATCAGCCAATATATTCCCGAAAAGTCGAAAACTAAGAGATAGGGGTTTTGTGAAATCTTCTAGGATGTTAATTGGTAAAAGTATTGGGGTTGGTTGAATGTATTTCCCGAAATAACCTAATCCTTTTTTGGTAAGACCCGCATAAAAATATGCCACTGACGTCGGTAAAGCTAAAGCAACAGTAGTGTTTATATCATTCGTGGGGGCGGCTAACTCCCCATGAGGTAACTGTATGACTTTCCAAGGTAAAAGGGCACCTGACCAGTTAGAAACAAAAATAAATAGGAACATAGTTCCAATAAAGGGAACCCAGGGACCATATTCTTCTCCAATCTGAGTCTTGCTCAAGTCTCGAATAAATTCAAGAACATATTCGAAGAAATTTTGACCGTCGGTCGGAATGGTTTGTGGATTTCGAACGGCTATGATGACTGAACCTAATAAGATAGCAATTACGACCCAAGAAGTGATAAGTACTTGGGCATGAATTTGTAAACCTCCTATTTGCCAATATAAATGTTGGCCTACTTCTACACCTGATATATCATATAATCCTTTGAGCGTTTTAATGGAACATGGTATAACATTCATATTGTCCTCGGACAGAAATCAACTTAAAAAAAAGGAATTATTTTGATTCAACCATCTCTTTCTCAACTCATCTCTACTTTAATCATTAATCATATATTTAGGATATCAAGAAATCACATAAAAAAGAGAAAAATCCCAATTTTCTCTTTTTTTAATCCAAGACAAGAATAGTAACCGATTCAATAAATCTATGAAGTTCCCGACTAATTAACCAATCTTATTATTCTTAATCATAACATAATCATAATCAACAACTTCTTATATAGCTAGAACGACCCTTACAAATTGCGGATACTAATTTATTAAGAATCAATCGAATTGAAGCTATAGCGTCATCGTTGGCTGGAATCGAAATATCTGCGAGATCGGGGTCACAATTTGTATCAATTAAACAAATCGTTGGAATCCCCAAAATGATACATTCTCGAAGGGCCGTATATTCTTCTTGCTGATCAACGATGATTACAATATCAGGCAACCCCGTCATATATTTGATCCCACCCAGATATGTTTGCAAAGTAGATAATTTTCTCTTCAACATTGCAGCATCTCTTTTGGGGAGACCATTGAGTTTCCCCATCTTTTGTTCTGCTCTTAAATCCCTAAACTTATGCAGTCTCGTTTCTGTAGTAGACCAATTCGTTGACATACCACCAAGCCATTTTTTATTAACATAATGACATCGAGCCCTTATTGCAGCTGATGCTACTGAGTCCGCTGCTTTATTTTTGGTACCAACTATTAAGAAATTTTTTCCCCCACTTGCTGCATCAAAAACTAAATCACAGGCTTCTGATAAAAAACGAGCAGTTCTAGTAAGATTTGTAATATGAATACCTTTACGCTTTGCAGAGATGTAAGGGGCCATTCTAGGATTCCATTTCTTAGTACCATGACCAAAATGAACTCCTGCTTCCATCATCTCTTCTAAATTGATGTTCCAATATCTTCTTGTCATTTTTTCCCACGCTTTCTCTTTTTTTTTTTGAACAAATAAAAAATTGTTCCGACGGAACCTTCTACCGGGATTGACCGTTGATACACAGCCCCAACCATTCATTTTTATTATGAATATTTCATTTTATTTATTACCAAATCAATAAATAGAAAGTCAAAAGAAAGAATGAATCTACCCTTACCTTAGGAATTATGAAATCGCGTAAATGATTTTTCTGGTGTCTCATGGAAATTGTTTGGGACGCAAGAAAAAAAAAATTCTCTATGATGTAACAAAATATCTCTCATTTCCAACTCGAATAGATTTTTATTTTTGATTTTCAAATGAATGTTCTTGTCTTGCCTTGAGCGGTACACTAATTTTTGGAATCCGGTACCAACAGGGATAATCCCCCCCAGAACAACATTCTCTTTCAGGCCCTTCAACCAATCAATACGGCCTCGTAGAGCAGCTTTTGCTAAAACTCTAGCAGTTTCTTGAAAACTTGCTTCGGATATGAAACTTTGAGTATTCAGGGATGCCTTCGTTATTCCCAATAAGATTGCCCTATAACAGATTGCTTCGTCCAAAGCACGCCCTGCTCGTTCCGCTCGCAACAATCCGATTAATTCTCCGGGTAAAAAAACATTAGACATTCCATCTTCTGAAACCAACACCTTTGATGTTACTTGACGTACAATAATCTCTATATGTCTATTATGAATCTGCACCCCCTGGGATCGATAAACCTTTTGAATCTTATTAACCAAAGAGATACGACTTTGGGCTATGGTTAGCTCAGCTCCAATCAAGAATCCCCAGGGTATTCCAAGAATTTTTGGTATACGTTCGTTCCAACTTTCAACTCTCCTTTCAAGGTTCATCGATATTGAACCAATCGAACGCACTTCTAAGATTTGTTCCACTTTTGGAAGACCCTGTGTTATGTCACCAGATCGCGATTTTTCATATATAAATGTAACTAATGTATCTCCTTCATAAAGGGTTTCCCCATAATGTCCATGAACCGTTGCTCCTGGAGTAGCCAAATAGGGCTTAGCTGATCTTATAACTAAAGAGTCAATATCAATAATTAAAATTTGGCTTGATTTTTTTATGTATGATCCATCTTGAAATAGACATATATTTTCACAAAGAAATTGCCCGAGGCTCATTATTGCGGATGTCTCTTCCCAAAAATGGATTTCGATAAAGTACCGATATAAATAGAGTGGAGTCAAAATGATGTCATCACCTGTATAAATCCTTTTATTTTCAAATATTATATAGCAATGAAATAATTGAAGTACTTGGAAAGTCTGTTTCAAATTGTCAAGTTTCAAATATTTATTTAACAAGATCTGATTATGAGTTATTAAATGAAAAGATGAATAAAAATTCACTATTTTAGGTACAATAGTACCTAAGGGGCCGAACCAATCCCTTATTGGGTTTACGGGGTCCAACCATGCTGTCACGTCGTTGTTATATTTCAAACCGTTGACGTTGAATGGACTAACTCGAGAACAATTGAATGATGACAAAATTATCAAAGACTTCCATTCCTTATTTCGATTCAACAACGTACCAATAGTTCCTTGATGTTGGGTAAATGATTGAATCTTCGCCTTGGAAAAAAAGGGATTGATATTGGTACGACCTAATCGATTATCGGGAATTAATCCCGAACCCGCCATATCATACCTTTTTCCGGTATACGAAGTCGTAGACTTGACTAACTCAATTCTTATGAAATCGCGAATCAGATCATTTGCCCTTACCTCAACAAAGGAAGCATGAACCCCTTCTATCGAACCATTTTTTTCTTGGTCCCAGTT